ACGTATAGAGATTCAAAAAAGAATCGATCTGATCCAGGTCATAATCTTTATGGGATTCCCAAAATTGTTACTAGAAAGTCGACCGCGGGGGGTCGAAGAATTACAGACGACTCTACAAAAAGAGTTTAATTGTATGAACCGAAAACTTAATATTGCTATCAAAAGAATTCCCAAACCTTATGGGAACCCTAATATTCTTGCAGAATTTATAGCCGGACAATTAAAGAATAGAGTTTCATTTCGAAAAGCAATGAAAAAAGCTATTGAATTAACTGAACAAGCAGATACAAAAGGAATTCAAGTACAAATTGCAGGTCGTATTGACGGAAAAGAAATTGCACGTGTCGAATGGATTCGCGAGGGTAGGGTTCCCCTACAAACCATTCGAGCTAAAATTGATTATTGTTCCTATACAGTTCGAACTATCTATGGTGTATTAGGTATCAAAATTTGGATATTTATAGACGAAGAATAATAAAGACAAGGCTTTCTTTTTAACATAAAAAAAGGGAAACCTTTTGCTCAAAACTATCAATTAATTATTAATTCTATAAGGTTGAATAAAAATCCGATTGACACTTATTTTAATTGCTATGCTTAGTGTGTGACTCGTTGGTTTTTTAGGGTTAGGATTAAAAAAGACCAGCCCAACACCATAGTATGAACTAATAACTAACCATAGAACTAATAACCAACTCATTACTTCGCATTATCTCGATCTAAAGAACCAGTCAAGATATGATATATTGGTCATATCTTTGTAGCAACTGAAATTTTGTGTTTCTGAAAAAAAAATCAATCTGATTTTTAAGCTGTAAAGCAAAATAGAAAAACAAAATAGAGAAGAAAGATGTGGATATAAATGGAAGGATGAGAGAAAGAGAGAAAAAAATATCAATGATATAGAATTCCAATATGTAATATGTAAGGTCTATAAGTCACCTCATAAAAGGCAGTGTAATAAAGCATTAATACTGATTCTTATATAACATAATTAAATGTTCTTATTTAATATAATTTAACTTATTTAATATATATTATTTAATATATAACATAATTAAATTTAAAATTATAGAACAAAACAAAAAAATCAAGAGCTTCGAGCCAATAAAGACTAAGAAGATTGACTCAAGAACAAATTTCATTACGAGCTCCGTTGTAAAAATTGGACCTAAGCATTAAGTAAGAAGCGATGGGAACGATGGAAGCTGTGAATGCAAAAGATTTTAGTGAAAAAGGAATCTTAATGATTCACTGGTCGGGATGGCGAAATGAACCGGAGGTCAATTCATCTATTGTAAGAAGTCAGGAGACAAGCCGAAAATTGAAATAGAAGAGTAAATATTCGCCCGCGAAAATTTTATTTTTTTTGAATTGATAAATTTGGACGATAAAAGAAAAAAAATAGGTTTTATTTATATTTCAAAATAACAATTAAAAATAACAATATGATTTCGAAAATAGAAACTAAAATCTTTAATTGTCTATTTAAACAAGATCTATAGATTACTAATAGATTAGATTATATGAAGTCTCAAAAAATTCCACGATTCTATTTAAATACATGTATATCTTACTATATATCTTAATTAGTTAATTATTTAATGTTTAATTTAATTAATTAAGATTCGAAATCTTTTTTGTTTTTTAATTCTTTTATTCGCGAGGAGCCGGATGAGAAGAAACTCTCACGTCCGGTTCTGCAGTAGAGATGGAATTCATAATCAACCATCAACTATAACCCTAAAAGAACCAGATTCCGTAAACAACATAGAGGAAGAATGAAGGGAATATCGTATCGAGGGAATCGTATTTGTTTCGGTAAATATGCTCTTCAGGCACTCGAACCCGCTTGGATCACATCTAGACAAATAGAAGCCGGTCGACGGGCAATGACACGAAATGCACGTCGTGGGGGAAAACTATGGGTACGTATATTTCCAGACAAACCAGTTACACTAAGGCCCGCAGAAACACGTATGGGTTCGGGGAAAGGATCCCCGGAATATTGGGTAGCTGTTGTTAAACCAGGTCGAATACTTTATGAAATGGGCGGAGTAACAGAAAATATAGCTAGAAGGGCTATTTCAATAGCAGCATCCAAAATGCCTATACGGACTCAATTCATTATTTCGGGATAAAGGAGAAAAGGGTAGAACTAACAGAAATGAGTCTTGGGTGTGAAAAAAAATTGTTTATTTCTTTATTTTTTTCTTTTTAGACAAAAAATATTTCTTTTTTTTATCCTTTACATTAAAAGAACAAATTACAAAATGATATGATTCAATCTCAGACCCATTTAAATGTAGCAGATAACAGCGGGGCTCGAGAACTGATGTGTATTCGAATCATAGGAGCTAGCAATCGTCGATATGCTCATATTGGTGACGTTATTGTTGCTGTGATCAAAGAAGCAGTACCAAATATGCCCCTAGAAAAATCAGAAGTGGTCAGAGCTGTAATTGTGCGTACCTGTAAAGAATTCAAACGTGATAACGGT